GTTAACCAAGGAAATTTGTTCGTGGTAAAGACAAGATACGCTTGGACCAGAAAAACATGTGCCCAAAAATAAGATATTTTTGGGCACATGTTTTGGCGGTAAAAAAAAAATGGACTCAAGGAGAGGTTTCTGTAACGTATTAATAAGCTATACCCATACTGCGGGTTGTTTCATGCCATAAATAAACTCGAACACTCAAGAAATCCGTTGGGCAGGCGGATTCGCATCTCTTACAGCCGACACAATCCTCTGTTCTTGGAGCGGAAGCTATTTGTTTGGCTTTACATCCGTCCCAAGGTATCATTTCTAATACATCCGTAGGACAGGCTCGGACACATTGAGTACACCCAATACATGTATCATAAATCTTTACTGAATGCGACATTGGATCGATATTTTTGAACGTGATAAAGTTTCAATCTAGTAACTTGATAAATGAATTATATATTTAAATACTAATACTAGATGAATCGATGAGTTACCCGGTTTTTTCTGGATTGACAGTGCCAAACTACTTTGATTTCTTATCTTTGTGATAACATGATCATACCTTACGTGGCACACATGCTAATTTTAATTGATTTATGAAAATTCTAATTTTATTTTAATAGGATAATATTACTTATTCAACAAATTAGATTGATTTATACGAGTTGATTTTCTGTTACGATAAATTGATGAAACAATAGCGAGTCCAATAGCGGCTTCAGCAGCTGCAATAGCTATAACAAAAATAGAAAAAATTGCTCCTTTTAATTGACGACTATCAAAAAAATCAGAAAATGTTACAAAATTTAGATTAACCGCATTTAATATAAGTTCAAGACACATAAGAGCCCTAACCATATTTCTACTTGTAATCAATCCATATAGACCGACAGAAAATAAATAGGCACTCAAAACAAGTACATGTTCGAGCATCATTAACCAACTCCTCATCAATCTCGATTCATTTCAATATGAACAACAATTTAACCAATTGGATTGACTAGAATAATGAAATAAAGGAATATATTGGGAATAGATCAAACTAATAAAGACCAAAGTCAAATAGAAAAAGGAAATGCATGTGATAGCTCATAACAAGGGTTTTCCGGTTCTAAAGAGTTATTATTGACGAGCTACAGCAATTGCGCCGATTAACGCAACTAAAAGAATTAGTGAAATAAATTCAAACGGAATAAAAAAATCTGTTGATAAATGAATCCCAATTTGTTGACTATTACTTATCAGATCTTGCTCTATAATCTGGCTTGCTTTTGTAGTCCAAATAATCCCGTACCATGACGTATCTGGAATAGTAGTAATTAGTGAAAAAAAAATACTTGTGCAGACCACGGAAGTTACTCCATCTCCCACGGTCCAAAGGCGGAAATCTTTGGAATATTCTGAACCATTTATGAACATCACAGCAAAAATGATTAAAACATTTATGGCTCCTACGTAAATAAGGAGCTGCGCGGCAGCTACAAAATGCGAGTTTGATAGAATATAGAATAAAGATATACAAACAAAAACAAATCCCAATGAAAAGGCAGAATAAATGGGATTGGGAAGTAATACTACTCCCAGACCCCCTAATATAAGACCCAATCCCAGAAAGACTAAAAGAAAATCATGTATTAGTCCAGGTAAATCCATTATATATAAAATAAGAGATAAATAAATCAAAATCTTTCATAACTTTATTGACACCCGGTCAGGAAAAAAGAGGGAAATCTACTTTTTTATAATAGTTCTTAATTATTATTAAATGAAAAATTCCATTTTCATGGATATGGATTGATGTAGATATAGTTATTGGCCTAATCTCTCGAAAGAGTAATTTAAATCTATATATTTGCAAATCCTCAATATAGTCATAGAAATCTATTTAATATAAATTAAAACATGATTCTCGTCTCCTAATCAATATAATCAATATAATTATGAATATATTAATAAAATTCTAGTTATTCACCAAATAAAAACTTAATAACTCATTCTTTTAGATCAAAATGAGTTATTAAGTTTTTATTTCAGGCAAATTAAAAATTGTTCTAATTGTGTAATCGTCAATTACTGACATTGGTAACCGACCCAAAGCAATTTGATTATAATTCAATTCGTGACGATCATAAGTAGAAAGTTCATATTCTTCAGTCATTGATAAACAATTTGTTGGACAATACTCAACGCAATTACCACAAAATATACATACTCCAAAATCAATACTGTAATTAAGCAATCGTTTCTTTCTAATATCAGTTTCCAATTTCCAATCAACAACGGGCAGATCTATAGGACATACGCGAACACATACTTCACAAGCAATGCATTTATCAAATTCAAAGTGGATTCGGCCGCGGAAACGCTCGGATGTAATCAATTTTTCATAGGGGTATTGAATAGTTACAGGTAAACGATTCGCGTGTGATAAGGTAATCATAAAACCTTGACCAATATACCTTGCGGCTCGTACTGTTTGTTGGCCATAATTCATGAACTCAGTTACCATAGG